TTTTGCAATATTGTAATAGTTTAAAAATGTGAATTTTTCAGAATTGCAAGTTACTCAAGGATTTCCTGTTTCCGGGGGGGTTTTCAGGAATGTTATGTATCCCAAGAGTAAGGGGGGGTAGGGGGGGTTTACGAGAAAAAACCCCCGGAGGGGGTAATAATGAGTTTTTCTCGATTAATTTCATACTTTATGTCCTTGAAATTACTTATGTAATTCTTGTGTAATGTCTGTTATAATTAAATAACATATACTAATTCAAGGAAATGTACAACCTTGTCAGTTATTACCGTGTGCACTCTGAAATGTAATTGAAAGGAGGACAAAAAAAGGAACCAGTAGCCCATTAGAAAGAACGCTCGGCATGGGGGGTGTCCCACCTTAGTATTCCACCATTAACCTATGCAAGTTCATTAGACGTTTGGGGATTTTTTCATCATTGTTCCTGAAATAGGAACCAGATGCCAGAAATAGATCAAGTTGTGAAACCCCCACAATTATTGTCCCTCACTATCATTAATTATAAGCCTTAACTCCATAAGTTGGTGGTCTCTTATTGGGCTCAATATTACTCTGAATTCAGATGTGTTGAATACTTGGTTTGTATTTTGACTAGCAATTATGTTTGTCATTCTATTTCCTGGTTGATCGTAATATAATTGTGTTAATACTATATCTTGGTTTTAGTATATTTAATTATATATTACCTGAAACTTGGTTTAATTACAAGATGGTTGATAATACATAATATGTATTTACACCATAGTAATAATATAATGATATGTTAGACAAAGAGTAGTTTAGTACTAGAATTCTAGCTTTGGGAGCTAGTGGCGGGGGTTTAAGTCCCTTCTCTTTGAGCAAAAGGAGGGATTTTAACCCTCGGCCTCCGGTTTACAAGACCGGCGCTCTAAAAACTGAGCTACTGATGCAAGCTCACCCTAGGGCTTTGTTTTCTAACAGGGCGGCTAGGGGCATAAAGCATAGGAATAGGGAGAAGTAGATGACAGAGGCGACCTGTCCGATAATGATGTAGGGGTGTTCAACTGGTATTCCCCCAATTCATGTTAAAATGATAATGTCGGCAATTAAAGTTCAGAATAAGAATTGTGTTAGGGGACGAAATATTGTTCCTCGTTGTTTGGATGTGTGGAGGATGGGTACGGCTATTAGGATGAGGATGGAGCCAAGCAGTGCTAGTACTCCTCCAAGTTTATTAGGAATTGAGCGCAGAATAGCGTATGCAAATAAGAAGTATCATTCAGGCTTGATGTGAGGGGGTGTTACTAGGGGGTTAGCAGGTGTAAAGTTGTCAGGATCCCCTAATAGGTTTGGTGAAAATAAGGCAAGGGAGGATAGGGCTAAAAGGGCAATTGCAAATCCGAGTAAATCTTTATATGAGAAGTATGGATGAAAGGGGATTTTATCTGCGTCGGAGCTTATTCCTAAGGGGTTATTTGAGCCTGTTTCGTGGAGGAAAATTAAGTGGATTAGGGTAGCTGCTGCGATAACAAAGGGGAATAGGAAGTGGAATGCAAAGAAGCGGGTTAGGGTGGCGTTGTCTACGGAAAAGCCTCCTCAGATTCATTGTACTAGGTCATTGCCGATGTATGGGACGGCTGAAAGTAGGTTTGTAATAACTGTAGCTCCTCAAAACGACATTTGTCCTCAGGGGAGGACGTAGCCTACGAAAGCAGTTATTATAACTAGGAGGAGGAGGATTACTCCTACGTTTCAGGTTTCTTTATTTAAGTATGAGCCGTAGTAGAGTCCTCGTCCGATGTGGAGGTAGATGCAGATAAAGAAAAAAGAGGCTCCGTTGGCGTGTAAGTTTCGGATAAGTCAGCCGTAATTAACGTCTCGGCAGATATGGGCTACTGAGGAGAAGGCTGTGGCGATGTCGGAGGTGTAATGTATAGCAAGAAAGAGTCCTGTTAGGATTTGGATAATTAAGCATATCCCCAGTAGAGACCCGAAATTTCATCAGGCAGAGATGTTGGAAGGAGTAGGTAGGTCAACGACTGCGTCGTTTGCGATTTTTAGTAGGGGGTGGGTTTTGCGAAGGCTGGCCATTATTGGTTCTTGTAGTTGAATTACAACGGTGGTTTTTCAAGTCATTGGTTTCGGTTAAAGCCCGGGCAAGAATTATGACCTATGTTATGTCTTTATTTTTGGTTGGGTTGGTTTTAGGTTTGCTAGCTGTTGCTTCAAACCCCTCACCTTATTTTGCAGCTTTAGGGCTGGTTGTGGTTTCAGGGCTGGGGTGTGGGGTTTTGCTTGGGCATGGTGGGTCGTTTTTATCTTTAGTGCTGTTTTTGATTTATTTGGGAGGGATGCTTGTGGTTTTTGCTTATTCTTCCGCTCTTGCAGCGGAGCCTTACCCAGAGAGTTGAGGGAGCAAGCCTGTAATAGTGTCAATGTTGTGGTACGTGTTTGTTGTAGGTGCTGTGTCGGGGCTCTTTTGAGGGGGGTGGTATGAGTTTTCTTGGGTGTCTGTAGAGGAGGTGAATATTTTTGGAACTGTTCGTGGGGATATTAGTGGTGTTGCATTAATGTTTTCTTCTGGCGGGGTGTTGTTGGTTGTTGGTGCTTGAGTGCTGTTGTTGACTTTGTTTGTAGTTCTCGAGTTAACTCGTGGACTAAGTCGTGGGGCACTTCGAGCAGTTTAGAGAGAGGCGAACACTACTGCAATGGAGAGTGTAAATAGAAAAAGTGTAAGGTAGGTTTTAATTATTCCTTTTTGGATGTTACTTGTGGTGGTTACAAGGGGCTTATTGATAGAAACCAGGGCTTTTGGTATAGTTTTTTCTATTCATGTTTGGTCGATTGTTTGTGTTGCGATTATTTGACCAAGTGTTAGGTTAATTTGAGGGACGATTCGGTGTACAGTGGCAGGGAAAAATCCTAGTATATTTGAGAAGTGGTGTGGGTGGAGGGAGGGGGTTTGTTTAAATTGTTTGCTGGTTAGCGAGGCAAGTTCTAGGGCGAGGAAAAGTCCTAAAGCTGTTACCATTAAAGCTGCTAGTTTTAGGCTTGAGGGTATTGTCATGATGGGTGTTTTTAATGGTACGATGTTTGAGGTGATTAAAAGGCCAGCAATAATGCTTCCTCAGGCTAGTCGTTTAATAGGGTTAATTACTGCTGGGTTGTTTTCATTGATTGGGGAGAGGGCGTTAAATCGGGGGTGGCCTATACATACAAGGTATACGATTCGAAGGCTATAGACTGCTGTGAAAGAAGTGGCGATTAGTGTAAGGGTAAGGGCTCAGGCGTTTAGGTGGGATGTATTTAGGGCTTCAATAATGGCGTCTTTGGAGAAAAAACCTGCTAAAAAAGGGGTGCCTGTTAGAGCGAGGCTTCCCAAGGTAAGGCATGAGGAGGTGAATGGGACGAGGTGTTGTATACCTCCTATTTTTCGAATGTCTTGTTCGTCGTTTAGGCTGTGAATAATGGAGCCTGAGCATAGGAATAGTATAGCTTTAAAGAAGGCGTGGGTACAAATGTGTAGAAAGGCGAGTTCGGGTTGGTTTAGTCCGAGGGTAACTATTATTAGTCCTAGTTGGCTTGAGGTGGAGAAGGCTACGATTTTTTTAATGTCGTTTTGGGTGAGAGCACATGTGGCGGTAAAGAAGGTTGTTAGGGCACCTAAGCATAAGCAGATGGTTAAGGCTTGGGGGCTGTTTTGTAAGAGGGGGCTAAGGCGGATTAGAAGAAAAATTCCGGCAACCACTATAGTACTTGAATGAAGTAGGGCAGAAACCGGAGTAGGGCCCTCCATGGCGGAGGGAAGTCAGGGGTGTAGGCCAAACTGTGCTGATTTTCCGGTGGCGGCAAGGATAAGCCCTAGTAAGGGAGGGGTGAGATCTATATTGTGGGCGGTTAAGAAAATTTGTTGAATCTCTCATGAGTTGGCATTTATTGCTAATCAGGCCATGGCGAAGATTAGTCCGATGTCTCCTACCCGGTTGTAGAGGACTGCTTGTAAGGCTGCAGTGTTTGCATCTTGTCGTGAGTACCATCATCCGATTAGTAGGAATGACATGATCCCTACTCCTTCTCACCCAATAAATAGTTGGAATATGTTGTTAGCGGTTACAAGAATGATTATGGCAATTAGGAAAATGAGGAGGTACTTGAAGAAACGGTTTATATTGGGGTCGGCATGTATGTATCAGGAGGCAAACTCTAGAATTGATCAAGTTACATAAAGGGCGACGGGTGTAAAAATGATTGAGTAAGTGTCGAAAAAAAAGCTGATGTTAATGTTAAAGGTTTCTGTGTTTGTCCAGCATCAGGTTGAGGTGATGATTTCGGCGCCCTCGTTTAAGAAGAGGGCAAGGGGGAGAAGGCTTACAATAAAAGCCATTTTTACAGCAGTTTTCACTTGTTTTAAGGCCCAGTCTTGTTTTTGTGGTGTTGGGCTAATTGTTGTGAATACAGGTAGTACTAGTAGTGCAAAGATAATGATAAGGCTTGAGGTTATTATTAGTGCGGAGGGGTGCATAGCTGCTACTTGGATTTGCACCAAGAGTTTTTGGTTCCTAAGACCAACGGATGAGCTGTTATCCTTTAGAAGCGCTTCGAGTGAGCCTTGGGGTTCAACCAAGGTGGCGGAGATTAGCAGTCTCCGTTGCTAGCGAGCATCTCTCGGTGGACAAGAGGAGTTTAACCCCTGTTTTTAGAATCACAATCTAATGTTTTAGTTAAACTATGTCTACAGGCAGTTCACCCTCAGATCAGCTCAGGTTTTAGAATAAGGAGTAAAAGTGGGATGAGGTGAAGGGTGATTAAGAGGTGTTCTCGGGAGTGGGTGGGTTCAACTGCTAGAAGGTGTGTGGGAGTTTTGCCTCGTTGGGTTATTAGGAACATGTAGAGAGAGTAGCCTGCTGTGATAAGGGTTCCTAGCCCTGTGAGTGCAATTGTTCATCAGGACCAGTTGATTAGGGCTGTGATGATTATTAGTTCCCCTATTAAATTAGGGAGAGGGGGGAGTGCCAGGTTAGCTAAGCTGGAAATAAATCATCAAGTGGTTATTAAGGGTAGAATGGTTTGGAGGCCTCGGGCTAGGACTATTGTGCGGCTGTGTGTTCGTTCGTAATTTGTGTTAGCCAGGCAGAAAAGTGCAGATGAGGTGAGGCCGTGGGCAATTATAAGGATTAGGGCTCCTGTAAAGCCTCATGGGGTTTGAATTAAGATTCCGCCTACAACCAGACCTATGTGGCTTACCGAAGAATAGGCGATAAGGGATTTTAGGTCTGTTTGCCGTAAACAAATTGAACCGGTCATAATAATGCCTCAAAGGGCTAGGATAATGAACGGGTAACTTAATTCTTTAGTTAATGGGTCAAGGATAGTAAGAATGCGCATTATTCCATAGCCCCCTAGTTTAAGTAGTACGGCAGCTAGTACTATGGACCCGGCCACGGGGGCTTCTACATGGGCTTTTGGTAGTCAAAGATGAACGCCGTAAAGAGGTATTTTTACAAGAAAGGCTAATATACACCCCGCTCATCAGAACTTGTCTGCGAGGGTTGATAGGTGTAGTGGCTCTGAGAATTGTAAAATTAGAAGGGATAAAGTACCAGTTGAGGCGTAAAGGAGGGATAGGGCGACTAGCAGGGGGAGGGAGCCGGCGAGGGTGTAAAATAAAAAATAGGTGCCAGCGTTGAGTCGTTCTGTTTGGTTTCCTCACCGTGTGATGAGGATAAGTGTTGGGATGAGTGTTGCTTCAAATATAATGTAAAATATTATAACTTCTGTGGCCCCGAAGGCTAAGATTAGGAAGAATTGAAGGGATGTTAAAAGAGAAATATATAGTCGTTGTCGGCTTTCTGGCTCTGGGCTTAGGTGGTTTTGGCTGGCCAAGATTATTAACGGGAGGAGTCAGCAGGACAAGACAAGGAGGGGTGTGGAGAGGGTGTCTGTTGCCAGGTATGTGTTGGTGGTTGTTCACCCTGTCTCGGATATGTTTTTAAATCAGCAGAGGCTTGCTGTAGCAATTAAAAGACTGTGTAGCAGAGTTGTGGGCCAAAGTCATTTTTTTGGGGCTATCCAGGTTGTGGGGATTAGTATAAGCGTAGGGATTAAAATTTTTAACATTGCAGGAGGTTAAGGGCTTGAAGTCGGTCTGTTCCATGGGTTCGGGCCGTTGCAACTAATAAAGCTAGGCCGGTGCTTGCTTCACAGGCTGAGAATGCAAGAAGAAGGACAGGAAGGGCAGAAAAGCTTGTTGAGGAGAGGCTTATTGATCATAAAGAGAGGGCGATAAACAGCGAAAGCATCATTCCTTCTAGACATAAGAGGGCGGATAGGAGATGTGTACGGTGAAAAGCTAGTCCAGATAGTCCTAATACGAAAGCTGTGGAGAAAGAGAAGTGGGCGGGGGTCATAAGGCGGTTATGGACTTTAACCATAAGTATTTGAGCCGAAATCAAATGTTTTTCTTAAACTAACCGTCTATTCAGCTCATTCTAAGCCCCCTTGGAGTCATTCATAAATTAGTCCGATTGTTAAAAGGATAAGAACGGCAGAGGCTCATAGGAAAGTTGAGAGTGGCGATGAGAGTTGGTCTCCTCAGGGCAGGGGGAGCAGTAAAGCAATCTCTAAGTCAAATAAAAGAAACAGGATTGCGACTAAGAAAAATCGTAGTGAAAAGGGGAGTCGGGCGGACCCCAGGGGGTCAAACCCGCATTCGTATGGTGAAAGTTTTTCATGATCGGGTGTTATTAGAGGCAGTCAAAAGGACACCAGGGCTAGAACTGTAGACAGAGCAATGGCAATCAAGGCAATGGTTGTAATTAGGTTCATTATCTTTCCTTGGATTTTAACCAAGACCGTGTAATTGGAAGTCACCTATACTAACGTTAGTACTAGAAAGATTAGGATCCTCATCAATAGATTGAGATGTATAGGAAAAGTCACACTACGTCAACGAAGTGTCAGTATCATGCGGCGGCTTCAAAGCCGAAGTGGTGTTCAGATGTGAAGTGGTATTGGACTTGACGTAGGAGGCAAACTGCTAAGAAGGTTGAGCCAATAATTACGTGCAGTCCATGGAATCCTGTAGCAACGAAGAACGTTGAGCCGTATGCTCCGTCTGCAATTGTGAAGGGGGCTTCTAGGTATTCCATGCCTTGTAGGAAGGTGAAATAGAACCCAAGGAGAATGGTTAGGAGGAGAGATTGAATTGCTTGTTTTCGTTCTCCTTCTATAATGCTATGGTGGGCTCATGTCACTGTCACCCCGGAAGCGAGTAAGACAGCCGTATTTAGGAGGGGGACTTCAAAGGGGTCTAGAGTGGTGATTCCTGTGGGTGGTCAGCAGCCTCCTAGTTCGGGGGTAGGTGCAAGGCTTGCGTGGTAGAAGGCCCAAAAAAATCCAAGGAAGAAGAATACTTCTGAGGTAATAAATAGAATCATTCCATAACGCAGACCTTTTTGAACAGGAAGAGTGTGGTGGCCTTGAAATGTCCCCTCCCGGATGATGTCTCGTCATCATTGGTATATTGTAAGAAGAAGGAGGGCGGTACCTAGGGCTATTAAGGTGGTTGTATTGTAGTGGAATCAGATTGCTAAGCCGGATGTTATTAACAAAGCGGCAGCGGCCCCCGTTAGGGGCCAAGGACTGGGGTCAACCATGTGGTAGGCGTGTGCTTGGCGGGTCATTAAACGTTTTCTTGGAGGTAGAGGCTTAGAAGGAGGACGAAGACGTAGGCTTGAATTATTGCGACAGCGATTTCTAAAAGAGTGAGCAAGAAAAGGAGAATTGTTGTAAGGATGGCTACTGTTGGCATTAGGGGTAGTAAGAGATATGCTGCTGTGGCGATTAGTTGCATTATTAGGTGGCCGGCAGTTAAATTTGCGGTTAGTCGGACCCCTAAGGCTAATGGACGGATAAAAAGGCTGAGGGTTTCGATAATAATGAGAACAGGGATTAGAGGCGTTGGGGTTCCTTCGGGAAGAAGATGTGCTAGAGCAATTGCAGGCTGATTTCGGAGGCCAATAATTACCGTAGCCAGCCATAGTGGGACAGCAAGTCCCATGTTTATTGAAAGTTGGGTTGTTGGGGTAAATGTGTAGGGAAAGAGGCCGAGCATATTTAGTGAAATTAGGAAGACTATGAGAGAGGAGAAAATAAGGGCTCATTTATGCCCTCCAAAGTTAATAGGCAGGAGAAGTTGGTTAGTGAATCGGCCAATAAACCAGCTTTGAAGTGTTAGAAGGCGGCTGTTTATTCATCGAGAAGAGGGAGCTGGGAATAGAATTCATGGTAAGAGAAGGGCAAGGGCAATTAAAGGAATGCCTAGTATAACAGGGCTGACAAATTGATCAAAGAGGCTTAGTGTCATGGTCAGTTTCAGGATTCTTTACTTGGTTTTTCAGTATTTTGGGTGTTGGGCTCATTCGGAAATGTATGAGCCATCACTTTAGGGGGGATCACGGTTAAAAGAACAAGTCAAGAGAAGACAAGAATAGCAAATCAAGGGGCAGGATTAAGCTGGGGCATGTCACTAAGGGTGGTTGGAGGTCACCAATCTTTAGCTTAAAAGGCTAACGCTAGGGTCCGATTTAGCTTCTTAGCGAGGCATCTTCAAGTATTGCTAGGGATCAGGTTTCAAAGTGTTCTAAGGGAACTGCCTCAACAACGATGGGTATAAAACTGTGGTTTGCTCCGCAAATTTCTGAGCACTGACCATAGAAAACTCCTGGGCGGGATGTGATGAAGGCTGTTTGGTTTAAACGTCCTGGGACTGCGTCTATTTTCACCCCGAGGGCGGGTACTGCTCAAGAGTGAAGCACATCTTCAGCAGATACTAAGACTCGAACGGGGGATTCTACGGGGACGACCATGCGGTGGTCCGCCTCTAAGAGTCGGAAGTGGCCGGGGGCTAAGTCTTGGGTTGGGATTATGTATGAGTCAAATCCCAGGTCTTCATAGTCGGTGTACTCGTAGCTTCAGTATCACTGATGTCCTATTGCTTTTACAGTTAAGTGAGGGTCGTTAATTTCATCTATTAGGTAGAGAATTCGAAGAGAAGGGAGGGCGATTAGAATTAAAATAATGGCTGGAAGAATGGTTCAAATAATTTCGATTTCTTGAGAGTCTAAAATGTATTTGTTTGTTAGTTTAGTTGACACCATGGCGACAATAATGTATAGAACGAGTGTGCTAATTAAAAATACAATTATTAGGGCGTGGTCGTGAAAATGAAGAAGTTCCTCTATAACAGGTGAGGCTGCATCTTGGAGTCCTAATTGTGAGGGGTGGGCCATTAAAACAAGACACGCGGGGGTTTAACCCACAACTCTGCCTTGACAAAGCAGTGTAATATCAGTTTTACTAGTGTCTTATAAAGAAAGTGGCAGAGTGGTTATGTGTTTGGCTTGAAACCAATTTATGGGGGTTCAATTCCCTCCTTTCTCGTTTTAGTGTGACTGAACCTGTACGAAAGCGGGCTCTTCAAATGTGTGGTAAGGGGGAGGGCAGCCGTGGAGTCATTCAATGTTTGTTGATGTGAGTTCTACATGTTGTACTTCTCGTTTGGCTGCAAAGGCTTCTCAAATAATAAAGAGGAACATGATTACGGCGACAAGAGAGATTAAAGATCCGATAGAAGAAACGGTGTTTCACAGTGTATATGCATCAGGGTAGTCTGAGTACCGACGAGGCATTCCTGCGAGGCCTAGGAAGTGTTGGGGGAAAAATGTTAGATTTACTCCTGCAAATATTACTCCAAAGTGAATTTTGGTTCAAGTGTCGTGGAGAGTATAGCCGGAGAATAGGGGGAATCAGTGCACAAAGGCGGCCACGATGGCAAAGACAGCGCCCATAGAAAGGACGTAGTGGAAATGGGCAACTACGTAATAAGTATCGTGAAGAACAATATCTAAAGAAGAGTTTGCTAGAACAATACCCGTAAGGCCTCCTACAGTAAACAAGAAGATAAACCCAAGGGCTCAGAGTAAGGGCGTTTCTCATTTGATAGCGCCTCCGTGCAGTGTTGCCAGTCAGCTGAATACTTTTACACCTGTAGGGATAGCAATAATCATGGTGGCAGAAGTAAAGTAGGCTCGTGTGTCAACATCTATTCCTACTGTGAACATATGGTGGGCTCAGACGATAAAGCCAAGTAGGCCGATTGCCATTATTGCTCAAACTATTCCTATGTAGCCAAAGGGTTCTTTTTTACCTGAGTAGTAAGCTACGATGTGGGAAATTATTCCAAATCCGGGTAGAATTAAAATGTATACTTCGGGGTGGCCAAAGAATCAGAACAAATGTTGATATAGGATTGGGTCCCCCCCTCCTGCCGGGTCGAAGAAAGTAGTGTTTAAATTTCGGTCGGTGAGAAGTATAGTAATTCCTGCAGCAAGGACTGGAAGGGACAGGAGGAGTAAGACAGCGGTGATTAGGACTGCTCAGACAAACAGGGGTGTTTGATATTGGGAAATAGCTGGAGGTTTCATGTTAATAATAGTTGTAATAAAATTAATTGCTCCTAGAATAGAGGAGATACCTGCCAGGTGAAGGGAGAAGATTGTTAAGTCAACGGAGGCTCCTGCGTGGGCAAGGTTGCCTGCAAGAGGGGGGTAAACAGTCCACCCGGTGCCGGCACCGGCTTCAACCCCTGAAGATGCAAGGAGGAGTAGGAAAGAGGGGGGTAGGAGTCAAAAGCTTATGTTATTTATTCGGGGAAATGCTATATCAGGGGCACCGATTATTAGAGGAATGAGTCAGTTTCCAAACCCTCCAATCATAATTGGTATTACTATAAAGAAAATTATTACAAATGCGTGGGCTGTTACGATTACATTATAAATCTGGTCGTCCCCAAGAAGGGCGCCGGGCTGGCTTAGTTCTGCTCGAATCAGGAGGCTCAAAGCAGTGCCTACTATTCCAGCTCAAGCACCGAAGATCATGTAAAGGGTGCCGATGTCTTTGTGATTGGTTGAAAAGAGTCAACGGGTGGTTGCCACAGGTATGATGGCTGAGCGTTAAGCGGTGGATTGTAGCCCCATGTACAGAGGTTCAAGTCCTCTTCGTACCAGCTCCGAGGTGTTATACATATCAGATTGCAAATCTGAAGAAGCAGGCTAATTCCCTGCCGGGGCTTTCTCCCGCCTTTATTCTTTCAGGCGGGAGAAAGTAGACGGATGCTCGCTGGCTTGAGCGCTTAGCTGTTAACTAAGATTTTGTAGGATCGAGGCCTGCCTGTCTAGGAAGGCTTTAGCTTAATTAAAGTGTCTGTTTTGCATGCAGGAGATGTGGGGTAATGTCCCGCAAGTCTTACAGAGGCTGAGAGGTTTTCACTCCCACTGAGGGCTTTGAAGGCCCTAGGTCTGGTTAGCCTAAGTCTCTAAAGTGTGAGGAGTGCCATAATGCCTGGTGCGAGGGGCAGGAGGGAGATGGTTATTGTTGAGGTGATAGCTAAGGGTAGCGTTATTTGGGTTGATTGGGCTCGTCATGGTGTTGTTCCTATTGTTGTGTTAGGAGATATTGTTAAGGTTGCGGCATATGTGATTCGTAGGTAGAAATAGAGGCTTAGTAGTGCGCTAAGTGCAGCTACTGTGGCTACTGCTGCGGTTCCTTGTTTGGATAACTCTAGGATAATTATTCATTTTGGTAAGAATCCTGTGAGGGGGGGTAGGCCTCCTAAAGAAAGGAGCATAAGGGGTACTAGGGAGGTTAGTACTGGGGCTTTAGTTCAGGACAAGGTTAAAGAGTTAATGTTTGTTGATTTGTTAATTTTAAAGGTGAGGAAGGTAGCGGCGGTTATTACAAAGTATGTAATTAAAGCTAGGAATGTGAGGGAGGGTGAGAACTGTAGGACGAGGACTATTCAGCCGAGGTGGGCGATGGAGGAGTAGGCAAGGATTTTTCGTAGTTGTGTTTGGTTTAAGCCTCCTCAGCCCCCGATCAAGGTTGAGGTAAGTCCTAAGAATATGAGAAGGTTTGGGTTAGTTGCTTGTATTTGAAGTAATAGGGCGAATGGGGCTAGTTTTTGTCATGTGGATATAAGAAGTCCTGTAGTTAGGTTTAGTCCTTGAAGCACTTCTGGTATTCATGAGTGCAAGGGGGCAAGTCCGATTTTCAGGGCTAGAGCAATAATGATGATGGTGCTTGGGAGAGGGTGAGATATTTGATTAATATCTCATTGTCCTTCAATTCAAGCGTTTGTTACGGCGGCAAATATTAGGGTGGCTGCGGCTGTGGCTTGGGCTAAGAAGTATTTTGTAGTGGCTTCAATTGCTCGGGGGTGGTGGTGTTGTGCTATTAATGGAATAATAGCGAGCGTGTTGATTTCAAGTCCCATTCAGGCAAGGAGTCAGTGGGAGCTTATGAATGTCAGGGTAGTGCCTAGTCCTAAGCTCATTAACAGGGTGGTTAAGATGTAGGGGTTCATTAGCAAAGGAAGGATTTTAACCAACATGTTTGGGGTATGGGCCCAAAAGCTTTTTTAGCTGACTTTACTAGTAAGTGGTGTAGTGGAAGCACAGAGAGTTTTGATCTCTCCGGGTAGGGTTCGAGCCCCTTCTTTCTAAGGAGTTGGGGGGACTTTAACCCCCGTATTACACTCTATCAAAGTGTCCCTTAAACTTCAGGCACAACTCCTAGTTATAGCTGGGGGGGCAGTCCTGTAAAAGAGATCGGGAGTGCTAGGTGCCAGATAACTAGTGCGAGGGTTAAAGGGAGGAAATTTTTTCATACAAGATGTATGAGTTGGTCGTAGCGGAATCGAGGGTATGAGGCTCGAACTCATAAAAAGATTATAGATAAAAGGGCTGCTTTTGTTATTAGGTTTACGGAAGTAAGTTCTGGAATTGTGGGTAGGTGGGATGCGCCTAAGAAGAGAAGGGCTGAGAGGGTATTTATAAGAAGGATATTGGCATATTCGGCTAAGAAAAACAGGGCAAAGGGGCCTCCTGCATATTCTACGTTAAAGCCTGATACTAGTTCTGATTCTCCTTCAGTTAGGTCAAAGGGGGCTCGGTTGGTTTCTGCCAGGGTTGAAGTGTATCACATAGCTGCTAGAGGTCAGGCTGGGACAATGAGTCAAACATTTTCTTGGGCAACATTAAATGTCTGTAAGGTAAACCCCCCTGTTAGGATAATAAGGCAAAGCAGGATTAGGCCCAGGCTTACTTCGTATGAAATTGTCTGTGCTACGGCCCGTAGTGCTCCAATTAGGGCATACTTTGAGTTGGACGCTCATCCTGAGCCGAGAATTGAGTATACTGCTAGGCTAGAAAGTGCTAGTAGAAATAGGATTGTTAGGTTTAAATCTAGGACAGGGTAAGGCATGGGAATAGGGGCTCAAAGGGCTATGGCTAGGGTAAGGGCTAGTATGGGGGCAAGGAGGAATAGGACTGGGGAGGAAGTTGAGGGTCGGACAGGCTCTTTAATAAATAGTTTAACACCGTCTGCAATTGGTTGAAGAAGGCCGAAGGGCCCGACGATGTTTGGGCCTTTTCGTAGTTGTATGTAGCCTAGGACTTTTCGCTCGATGAGGGTAAAGAAAGCCACAGCTAGGAGAACAGGAACAATAAATGCTAAAGGGTTAATGACATGGGTGATGAGTGTGGAAATCATAATTAGGGAGAGGACTTGAACCTCTGTGGAAAGGGCTTAGGCCTTTTGCAATATCCGGGCTCTGCCACCTTAATATGCCATTTTCTGTGGCTTACGGGGTGTACCCTCTTATTTACTTAAGTAGGAGTCAGTAAGTGAGGGGGAGGCTTGTTTGAAGCAGGGGCCTCATTTTTTTGGTCCTTTCGTACTGAAATAAATTACATCATAGATAGAAACCGACCTGGATTACTCCGGTCTGAACTCAGATCACGTAGGATTTTAATCGTTGAACAAACGAACCCTTAATAGCGGCTGCACCATTAGGACATCCTGATCCAACATCGAGGTCGTAAACCCCCTTGTCGATATGGGCTCTAGAAGGGGATTGCGCTGTTATCCCTAGGGTAACTCGGTTCGTTGATCGGTTAAGTTCCGGATCAGAGAGGTCAGAAGTTCTGTTAATTAGAGCGGGAGCTCTTGTTTCTAGGGCCAGAGGCCCCGGTCCACATGGGGGTTTTTTGTTTCCCCGCGGTCGCCCCAACCAAAGGCATATGAACTGGGTCCATAAGGTTATATTCTTTTTTAGGAGGTTTTTACATGGGCAGTTCTTGTGCCTAAAGCTCCATAGGGTCTTCTCGTCTTATGTAGGTATCCCCGCCTCTGCACGGGGAGGTCAATTTCATTAACTTGAGAAAGGAGACAGCTAAGCCCTCGTTATGCCATTCATACAGGTCCCTATTTAAGAGACAAGTGATTGCGCTACCTTCGCACGGTTAAGATACCGCGGCCGTTAAACTTAAAGTCACAGGGCAGGCGGGACCTCTTATATTTGGGGTTCAAGAGGCGATGTTTTTGGTAAACAGGCGAGGCTTGTGTTTGCCGAGTTCCTTCTTTCTCTTTTAGTTTTTCCTTTGTTAGCACGCCAGTGTGGGGTTAAAGGTTGGTTGTTGAGTGCTTTTCTTGTGTTCTCTTATATTTTCACTGCCCTCTTTGGTTGGGTCCTTTAATTTTCGGTGGGGGTTCGTTCCGATGTAAACGTGTGCTTGGAGAAAGTCTTTCTTTCTTATTACTCATATTAGCATAATCATTCTCATGGGGGCATGAGAGGGCCTGCTATCGGTGGGGGAGTCAGAGGCTATATCAGTATTAGTGGGAGGTGTTATGTTTGAGCTTTAACGCTTTCTATTAGGGTGGCTGCTTTTAGGCCCACCTAAACATAGGTCCCTTGGTTGATTATGATCTTTATCCTCCCGGGGAAGTTGTGTCTTGAAATAAAGGAGCTGTACCTCCTTTAACTAACTCCTTTACATTCTTTAGTTCAGTTAGGGTATTCCAGGCTTGATTCAAGAAGTGTAAAGGGCTGAACTTCTATCCAGTTTGCAGGCAACCAGCTATAACTAAGTTCGGTAGGTCTGTCACCTCTACTCAAAGCTCTTCCCACTCTTTTGCCACAGAGACGGGTGTGCCCTTATAATAGGCTGTCTTGGAGTAGCTCACTTAGTTTCGGGGAACTAAACTAAAATTCTTTTTGCTTAGGAATTGCTAGCTAAATCATGATGCAAAAGGTACGAGTTTTAATCTCTGCTTTTTTTTGCTTCACTGGGTTGTTTCATTTCTCTTTCAGCGTTCCCTTGCGGTACTTTTTCTATAGCTCAGATGTCTTTTTCTATCTCCTATACTAAAGGGGAAAAATGGTTTGTTTGTTTTTTTAGGTGTATCAGGGGTTATTGATGGTTGGTTGTTGTTTTTGGTTGGTTAGGCTAGCTGTTAGGCCTCAGGGTAATCCGACTTGCACGGATGACTTCTCAGTGTAAGGGAGATGCTTTTCTATCTTAGCTATACTCTGATTTTTCCAAGTGCACTTTCCAGTACACTTACCATGTTACGACTTGCCTCCCCTTTGCAATTTAGAGGTTTTATTTAATGTTGTTAATGAAGCTTGGGGAGAGTGACGGGCGGTGTGTGCGCGCTTCAGGGCCAGTTTCAGGGGGACTCTCTATTTCCCGCTTACTACTAAATCCTCCTTCAGATACGTTTTTCAGTTTATCATTCGTTTTTTCTAAAATAGAAAATGTAGCCCATTTCTTCCCTTTCCGTACGCTACACCTCGACCTGACGTTTTGGGCTGTGCCAATTTTGTTTATTAATAGTCCTTCACAGGATAAGCTGACGACGGTGGTATATAGGCGGGTAGAACAAGAAAAGGTGAGGTTTAACGGGGGTTATCGGTTCTAGAACAGGCTCCTCTAGGTGGATCTAAAGCACCGCCAAGTCCTTTGGGTTTTAAGCTTATGCTCGTAGTTCCCAGGCGGATAGAAGTGTAAATAACTATCAATGTTTAGGGCTAGGCATAGTGGGGTATCTAATCCCAGTTTGTGCCTTAGCTTTCGTGGGTTCAGAAATTGTAAAGTCACTTTCGTTGTTGTTCTTCTAGTTTCCGGTTGCGTATAACAGCCTTGGAGACATTCGACTTTAATTTTTAAGTACTCCTAACCACGCTTTACGCCGGTATCTATCAGCTTGGGCCTCTCGTATAACCGCGGTGGCTGGCACGAGTTTTACCGGCCCTCTTAGCCTTGGCTAAGTCAAGTTTTCACTTATGGCTTAATGTTTATCACTGCTGAGGTCCCTTGGGGGTGTGGCTAAGCAAGGCGTCTTGGGCTAAATAAGAATTGTGCCTGATGCCGGCTCCTTGTTTCCTGCAGGAAACTGTGGGGCATCCTCACAGGGGTGCGGATACTTGCATGTGTAAGTTAGGCTAAAGTTGATAGAAAAGTCAGGACCAAGCCTTTGTGCTTTCGGGGCTTTCTAGGGCCCATCTTAACATCTTCAGTGTTATGCTTTATTTAAGCTACGATAGC